TAATACTAATTGATAATACTACTAAATTAATAATGCGAATTAATCCTATGTTTCATTACATATATATATAATGAGATAATGAAAATAAAAGAAAATAAAAACATATAGAAAATAAAAACATATAAAAAAAATATAATTAATATAGAAATATAATATAAAAAAAAATTTCAAAACTGAAAAAATTTCAGTAGTCATATGGGGTAAAATATCTAGGGATTTCTAGCATATTCTTTTCGAAGTATTTTTTTTTCATTAATATCTGTGTATAGGATCATTGCTTCTATTGATTTGATACGAATACATTACATTACATAAACATAATCTAAAGCACCGAACGATTATATTTTTTCTCCTTTCCTTATCCTGGATTTCATTTCTATTTTCCTTAATTGATTTGATTCAATCTGTTGAGTTGCGAGTTTACATATAACAACTCATATCTTTCTATACAAAAAAAATTCGAAACTTTTTTCTTGTACTATACCGACTGACCCTCTCAGAAATAAAATAAAAAGAATCGAGTTATTTCATTAGAGTTAGAATGAAAAAAAAGAGTCATTCCATTTCAGACCAATCTCGAGTACTAAAGAAAGATCGCGATTTGGAATGAACCAAAATACTTGTTTGTTTTGTTACGGCAATAACACTTAGTAATAGTAAGACCACCCGATGGGTTGGATTTCACTACAAGAAAAAGGTTTGTTTTACAGCAAACCCACATTACACAATGAAACATACCACAGAGTGGTATAATAGACGGAATCGTAAATTATCCAATCTACATAAGAAAGATACTTCTAATAGAAAGAATTAGACATTATCGAATGATTTGACAGACCAAATCCCAAAACCAACTCAACTCATAGAATATAGAAGAAGGAAATTGATACATTTAGGACCAATTCATTATCTCTGCATTATCTCTGAATCAATCAATTGAGGTTGTTGTTCTGCCAAAAAGCGATTAGTCAGGCGACTCCACAAAACAAATACAAGAAAAGAATAGGTCCTAGATCTATGTGACTGTTGAAGTTTTTAGACAGAATCATGTCATGATTCTCACTTCATAAATTGACCGGATTCGATATACCAACGCAAAAATGTATCACTAACTCTTTAATCATGGACAGGAGAAGAGGAAAAAGGTCATATGTAATCCATCCACGAAGATTAATGAAGGAAGATGAGTATTTTATCCGAGATTTTACAAATACTGATTAGATCTATTGGAATGAATTATTGTTTTTTATTGTTTTTATTTTCCTGTCCCTATGTATTTACATGAACATGTGGTAATACTTTTGGACCAACCAACCGGCCAGTCTATAAACAAGTACTAATGAGGAAATGAAAACTATACTAAACTAAAATAGAATGTATTAGGGCTATACGGACTCGAACCGTAGACCTTCTCGGTAAAACAGATCAAACTGATTATTATCGAAATGATTTGAACTGTTTCAAAGACCCAACATGCATTTTGTTGCATTGGGCTCTTTCATAAACTGATGTAAAGATCAGTTAGTCCACCATATTTTTCTTTACAGGAAAATAATGAGATGGCTCCATGTGCTCTGATTCATAATTTGTATTCTGATCTAGGAGCAATACCAAAGTGTTTCAAAGAAGGGTTACCTTGACTTAGGTCTGCCTTCGGCCTAGATCAAACTAAGTTAGATGGAGTCTCTATCGCTACGCTGCAAGAGTCGAATATGAGACTTCATACACCTTAAAGTTCATAGGACGAAAAAAGGTTATTTTGAGGCCCTTATACTCATTATGCCTAGCATTGAATGGACTGGGTATTTACCTTATCAACTATCAAATCAATGGCGGGTTCTATTTGATTTGGCACCTGAATTCGCACCTGAATCGGACCGAACCCAATATTTGTCAGGCTATTGTTCTCTTGTTCCCTCGAATCTATGGAGTAAGACATCGATTTGTCAATAAGATCAATTATGTTTATTGCATAATGGGCTCCCCTGAAAAGCATTAGCGCACGTGTAAACGAGGTGCTCTACCTAACTGAGCTATAGCCCTTGTCATAGATATATTAACATATGGATAATTTCTTGTCAAGATGGATATTCCATAATCCCACATGATAGCTCTCTGATCCGTCTACTGTTAACAGATTGGTATTGCTTAGAAATAATATTCCACTTATAATCCTATAAGTGATGGGTCCTTTTTTTGGTGATAAATAACCTACTTAACTCAGTGGTTAGAGTATTGCTTTCATACGGCGGGAGTCATTGGTTCAAATCCAATAGTAGGTAGAACTTATTAGATACCGAAGTCAATTGAGTGATATCTAATAAGTTTTTCTACCATTTTTTTTCTTTTTTTTTTCGTTATATCAGATTAGACTTGATTGTGTTCAATTGGCAGAATCAAAATATGGTGTATAATAATACAATACAGTTCTAAAGAACTTCTTTTGATTATTTTGATGTATTGACTTGACTAGGAGGAAATAGCATTTACAGCCTCTACT